TAAACGGCATTCCCGTAGCAATTGGGGTTATGGATTTTCAGTTTATGGGGGGTAGTATGGGATCCGTAGTCGGAGAGAAAATCACCCGTTTGATTGAACACGCTGCCAATCAAAAATTACCTCTTATTATAGTGTGTGCTTCTGGGGGGGCGCGCATGCAGGAAGGAAGTTTGAGCTTGATGCAAATGGCTAAAATCTCGTCTGCTTTATATGATTATCAATTTAATAAAAAATTATTTTATGTATCAATCCTTACATCTCCGACAACTGGTGGAGTGACAGCTAGTTTTGGTATGTTGGGGGATATCATTATTGCCGAACCCAATGCCTACATTGCATTTGCAGGTAAAAGAGTAATTGAACAAACATTGAATAAAACAATACCCGAAGGTTCACAAGCAGCTGAATACTTATTCCAGAAGGGTTTATTCGACCTAATTGTACCACGTAATCTTTTAAAAAGCGTTCTGAGTGAGTTATTTAAGCTCCACGCCTTTTTTCCTTTGAATCAAAAGTCAAGCAAAATCAAGTAGAGCACTAAGTTCAATTATTTTTTTTTTTGTTTGTAGCAAAAAGTAGTTAGTTTATCGGAATCAAAGTAAATAAGATAATAATGGCCTTTTCTTTGGTGATCGAAGATCGAATTGTAGAAAGAATTAAAACTAAAGTTGAGTATAGCTCTTTTTTTGACCTATATTTATATTCCTGATTACGAATCGAGAAGCCGTTATCACCATCACCAAGAGTGAGTTCTTCCTTTCGTGAAATTCGGAAAATAAAACGAATTTTTTCTTGTCTTAGGTATATAATTTGAAATTTCAATATAGATAATAGAGTTTTGTATCTTTCTCTATCTCCCGAAAAACCATTTTAGCTAAAAATTCATGTTGGGTCGGATTCGAACGAATCTTTCGATAATCGGTAAAAAACTCTTTATCTATTTTTAGAAAATTAGAAGATAAGAACAAAAGACAAAGAAATAAAGAAAAATAATAAAGTTTATTATCATACATATCCTTCTCATGTAGGAGATGACTAAGTCCATTTATTTAGTTCTACAGTTCTACATTCTTTGCACTTATTCTTTCTTATTATACGTACTCAGTTAGATTTAGATATATAGATGCTTAGATCTATACTAAGAATTTCAAATTCTTCTCTATTAAGAATAAATATTATCTAATTAGAATTCAAATTCTTAATTTAATTATAATTATTACAAGATATCTTTATTTATATAATAATAATAACAGATACAAATAGTAAATCGAGGTACCCCTTCTATGACAAATTTGAACCTTCCGTCTATTTTTGTGCCGTTAGTAGGCCTAGTCTTTCCGGCAATTGCAATGGCTTCTTTATTTCTTCATGTTCAAAAAAACAAGATTGTTTAGATCCACCGGGACCCAATCTCATCCATTTTTTTTTTTGAAAACGTGGACTTGTATCATAACACGGATATCTATTTATTGGAATATAGTATAACATGCGATTTCCGCCGAACATAAAGGAAAAAACTCTTATGCCCGCAGAAACATGATATATGGATATATCAATTCTAGCAATTTTCAAATAGATCAGGATCTCTGGATGGCTGAAATGTAGTCGGTGAATCTATATGTATATCGATATGTATAGTGGAATCGTATTAAATAAAGAGTATGTTATTATTTTAGATTTAACCAATTTGATGAATTACTCCTAAAGGTTGACATCAAACTAGTGCTAGTTCACCTCAAACTAGTGCTAGTTGATGAGAGTTACTTCGGAAACAAAAAAGTAAAGTCAAATTTCTCTGGGGTATTATCTCAATTCCAATAAAATGCAATCGAGTAAAGTATGACTTGGCGATCAGACGATATATGGATAGAACTTATAACGGGGTCTCGAAAAATAAGTAATTTCTGCTGGGCCTTTATCCTTTTTTTAGGTTCATTAGGCTTCTTATTAGTTGGAACTTCCAGTTATCTTGGTAGAAATTTGCTATCTTTTTTTCCGCCTCAGCAAATCATTTTTTTTCCACAAGGAATCGTGATGTCTTTCTACGGAATTGCGGGTCTCTTTATCAGCTCTTATTTGTGGTGCACAATTTCCTGGAATGTAGGTAGTGGTTATGATCGATTCGATAGAAAGGAAGGAGTAGTCTGTATTTTTCGTTGGGGATTTCCGGGAAAAAATCGTCGCATATTCCTCCGATTCCTTATAAAGGATATTCAGTCCGTTAGAATAGAAGTTAAAGAGGGTATTTATGCTCGTCGTGTTCTTTATATGGACATCCGAGGCCAGGGGTCCATTCCCTTGACCCGTACTGATGAGAATTTGACTCCACGAGAAATTGAACAAAAGGCTGCTGAATTAGCCTATTTCTTGCGTGTACCAATTGAAGTATTTTGAGAATTTGAGAATCAGAACGTTCATTCAATTAAAGAAAACGTATATGAAAGAACCATAAAACGAGACTCTTTTTATGGTCTTTATGCGCACGCAATTCAATAACAAA